GCTAATAGTTTTTACCCTTTGGTAAGAGTCATTAGCTCTATAGTAATTGTATTACGGATTCTATAATAAACAACAAGTATTGCTAAACCTATAGATGATTCTGAGGCTGCTACCGTTAATATAGCTAGTGCAAATAGTTGTCCTATTATATTATCTAAATAAATAGAAAAAAAAATAAAATTAAAACTAACTGACAAAAACATTATTTCTAGTGACATTATTATAATTATAATACTTTTTTGATTTAAAAAGATACCTAACACGCCTATTAAAAATAAAAAAAAGGTATAATTTTCACAATATAATTGAGTAATCATTCGTATTTTAATTAACATTTGAGATAGCAAATTTTAGCAAATTTTTCCAGCCGCAGGTTCCCCTACGGCTACCTTGTTACGACTTCACTCTAGTCCTTTCGCTACCATGGGAAAAAATTATACATTTTTGTCTTCAAGTAGAGTAAATTCCCGTAGTGTGACGGGCGGTGTGTACAAAACCCGAGAACTTATTCACCGCGACAATTCTGATTCGCGATTACTAGCGATTACGACTTCATATTCTCGAGTTGCAGAGAATAATCCGAATTAAATATTTTTTAAAGATTTTGCTCCAGCTCCCGCTTTTGCTTCTCGTTGTAAATATTACTTTGTAGCACATGAAAGTAGCCCACCTCATAAGGGTCATGCGGACTTGACGTCGTTTTCCCCTTCCTCAAAGATGTTCTAAGCAGTTTATAATACATTAATGTATTATACAAAAGTTTCGTCCGTTTGCTGGAATTAACCAAACGCCTCACGGCACGGACTGACGACAGCCATGCAACACCTGTGACATTAATGTCATACAAGAGTTGGTAAGGTTCTGCGCGTTTTTTCGATTTAAACCACATGCTCCACCGCTTGTGCGAGTTCCCGTCAATTCCTTTGAGTTTTAATCTTGCGACCGTAATCCCCAGGCGAAGTGTTTAATGCCTTAGCTTCGCTTCTGAAAAATTATTCAAAAACAAACACTTATAGTTGAGGGCGTAGACTACAGGGGTATCTAATCCCTTTTGATACCTACGCTTTCGTGCCTTAGTGTCAGCTATAGTCCAGATTATTGTTTTCACTTTTGGTGTTCTTTTGAATATCATCGCATTTTATCACTACTTTCGAAGTTCCATAATCTTTTCCTATGCTCTAGTGAATTAGTTTAGTAACTTGTTATAAACATAAAATTTAAAATTTTTTTACTACTTGATACACCACCTACGCACCCTTTACGCCCAGTCAATTAGAATAATACTTGCTCCTCCCGTTTTACCGCGGCTGCTGGCACGAAATTAGCCGGAGCTTTGATTGTAAAATTTATTCTTATACTTTTAATGTATTTTACAAAGTGATTTACAACCTAATAGGGTTTTCTTCTCACATGTGGCCTGGCTAGGTCAAGCTTTCGCTCATTGCCTAAGATTCCTCACTGCTGCCTCTTAAAGAGTCTGGACCTTATTTCTGTTCCAGTGTGACTGATCATCCTCAAAGACCAGTTAAGGATCATAGGCTTGGTATGTCTTTTAAACGACCAACTACCTAATCCTGTATAGACTTTTCTTAAACCAATTACTAATTTTTTAAGGAATTTACCATAGTTTAAGATATATTTCTACATATTACTCACCCGTACGCTATCTTCCCTATATTTTACAAAGATTATTAAACTTGCATGTGTTAGGCCGGCCACTAGCATTCATTCGGAGCCAGGATCAAACTCTTTTTAAATTATTTTATGTTCTTGTGTTTGCTATCCCTAAAACTAGTTTCGATTATACAAAGTTATTCAGCGAGTAAGAATAGAAGCTGTTCCGATTTCATATATATACATATTTTTTAAACCAACTTTATTAATTATGATAAAATTTGTTTTACAAAAAATGCTGGAATTTTTTTGTTTCAATCTAAAGAAAGTTTTGTTAATTCTTTTTGTCCCTCTAAAGAAAAGTTTAAACTTTTTAATCATTTGTTAATGTATCAAGATGGACAGATTTGAACTGCCATTCCCTTGCACCCAAAGCAAGTACGTTACCCTTACGCTACATCTTGATATTTATTTAACTCTTTCTGAATAGGATTCGAACCTATAACCTTGTAGTTAACAGCTACCTGCTCTAACCATTAAAGCTATCAGAAAGGTAAAAGCGAAAAAAGGGACTTGAACCCTTATAATGACTTTGGCAAAGTCATGCTTTACCGATTAAACTATTTCCGCGTTTAAAATGCAATATAAAATTGAGTCATAATAACTACAAATACAAAAAATAGAAGTATGTTACTATCTTTGTACATTTTTTTTGTACTTACGTGCATTACTACGTCTCAAAGCAAATGAAGAATACCATTACTTATATGATATAAAAATATACTGATTACAAACAATTTACAACTAAATAAAAATCAATTGAATAAAATAGAATCTACTAAAAGTTGGGCGAAAAATATATTCATGTGCGAAAAATATATATTATTTAATATAAAAAAAGGACTTATAATCAAAACAAACATGCTAACTCCAGAAATTCTATGCCAAATGGAAAAAGTAGATGCTTTTTGAGGGTTATATATAGTTAAATGTGGCGAGACTGGTCTATTTATACTGCGCATATTACAATTTGCGTTTTCGTGGAATTTTACAACCGTTGTGAGGACAGGCTGTGTTGTCTAGTACTGAAATAAACTTGAGTTTAGATTGCTTCAGTATTTTAAACACATTTTTTTTGTTTTTGCCTCACCCTTTAATGCGCACATGCAAAAAAGTATAGTTTAAGCTCTTTGTTTTTTTTTCTAGGAAATTAGATATTTCAAAAAAAGATAACGACAAATTTTTCTTTACACCTTTTGGCCTTAGTTTACCTGCTGTCGTCCATGCTTTTATACGACCTTTACAATCTGTTAAAAGAAAATGAATATTGTTAGAGCTGAAAGATAAAAATAAAATACCTATATGCATTTAATTGTGCATTACGTTAGAAAAAACTAGGGCCAGATTCGAACTGGCCTCTTAAAGATTTGCAATCTTTTGCATAACCACTATGCTACCTAGTCTTTTGAACTTAATAAAATTTAAATAGAAGTTGAGTTTTAAATGAAAAAGAATCTTGAACAGACGAAATTAATTCGGAAGCTTTCAATTTTGACAGATTAGATAACTCGAAAATTAGTTGGCCTGGCCTAATATAGCAGCAATGACTTACTATAGGTCCCTTACCTTTGCCCATACGTGTTTCAGGACTCAATTTTGTTACGGCTTGTTTAGGGCGCATATAAAACCAAATTTTAATTTTTCCTAAACTTGTATTTTTTTCCAAGACTTTAATTTCTTTTAGTATTTTCATTTTAATACTATTTATCTGTTTAATATCAACTTGCTTATATTCTAAAGAACGTAACCCAAATTGGCCTCTTTTCACTAAATGACTTGTCTGATTTATTGTTTTTTTTATCGCTTTATGCTGTCGTGTAGGATTATTTTTTGTATTAAATCTTTTCATATTAAATTGTTTTATATGCTACCCAAACTTTAAGATTACAAACACCTTGTTTTGTATACAGTGGAGTTTCATAAAATTCTATATAAGTATTTAGCTTTTGTAATGGTACTGCACCTGTTCGAAATACTACACTGTTAGACATACGACTTCGACTACCTCCGAAACGCCCAACGTACTTTATTTTTATACCCATGAATTCAAAAAGTTGTTGTCCACACACAGTTTTCAAAACAAGATTGTACTTTTTTTTATTTAAAAAGAACATTTTTATGGCAGTAACTATTTTACGAAATGCTATTCCTTTCTTGAGTGAAAACTTTATGAACTCGCAAATAAGTGATCCATTCCGATACCAAAATGTTGTATTATATTTCAATAATTCGATGCTAAAAACAGATGGAGCTATTTTTTCGCCTACTTGTATGTCTAAACTGTTTTGAGACAATAGAGATACATATTGCACACGATGTTGTCACTTATTATCTTTGATTTTGGATTGTATTTCTCCTCGAATGCACATTTTGGATTCGAGTAATTTAGTTAAAAAATTTGTCGTTGGCAGTATTTTTTTATATAACCTTTTCGAATTTATAAAACTTTTACCATAACATTGGCTTTCAGTGTGCCACAAACTATTTATACCTATTCTAAATCCTCTTGGATTAACTTTTTGACCCATAATAATATATTATTTGATATAAATATATAAATTAAAAATATAGATGTATTTTAATCTACGTACTTGTATAAATTACGTTTTGTAGGATTTGAACCTACACTAATCAATTTAGAAGATTGATGTTTTATCCAATTAAACTAAAAACGTTTTTAGATGCATTGGGATTTGAACCCAAAATAAGCAGATTAAAAGTCTGTTGCTGTACCATTTAGCTATACATCTTTCAATAAAGAGAGTAGGATTTGAACCTACGATGATTTTAATCAATAGATTTACAATCTATCGCTTTAGACCGCTCAGCCATCTCTTCTTGAATATTGTATTAAAACTTGATATAACTAGTAAGCTGCTGCTTCTTATATAATCTTAGTGTTTTGTTTAATACTAATATTTATATTGAAAACTATATTTAATCTTATGTTATTAACGGAGTAAATTAAGGTCAAAAATGAAATGGTCAATAGTCATAAGTATCTTTTTCTGTATCTTTGAATCCGCGTGGTACACGATCAGGGTTAATTTCTGCATCTCAGTCATCCAAAAGAAAAGTCTCGCATATTTTGTAAAAGCTTTTAAAAGATAAATAAATAACGTATAAAATGTTACCAAAAGTTGTTCGATAAGAGTCATATGAAAAATACAAAAATTTCCATCAAAGATAAAGCCCGAACGAAGTAATGCAGGTTAATAAAAAAAGTATAATATAACGAGCTACTTTTCAATGCACGATTAAAAAGTAAACTAATAGCACAAATACAAGAGGTTCAAAAGCAGATGGTAAAGTAGGTTTCAATATGTATAATTTATGCATTGCTATGCTTTGTGTCATTAATGCATGTTTAACCAATGAAAGATTTACGACATACTTAAAAGATTTATAATTAGCAGATGTAACTACTTTTTCTAAATACCTATAATCTCTTTTGTTGTGTGAAAAATTACCCCAAACTTCTCTATAATGATCAAAATATCAATACACTGAACGTAAGTTTTTACGATGTAAATTTAAGTCACGCATGTCTTTATTAAAAGTTATAAGATCTAGCGTTAACTTTTTTAGATCTCGTTTTCGCTTTCCTAGAAAGTGTAAAGCCTCCTTTAAAGTTATAGGCGGGCACTCTAAGGGTTTTATAGGAACAACTTTGGGTCTTGAAATATAATTGCCTACTACAATACTTGTAGCTAAAAATCCAGCAGATAATGCGGTCACGATTAGATCAGAGTCTACTGATTCTATTAAAGTTTTTAGAAAAGTCATTATTTTTATTCTTTGATAGTTTTGGAGACAATCGGACTTGAACCGATAACCTTATGCTTGCAAAGCATACATTATACCTATTAAACTATGTCCCCTTTTGCTTTTTGTCATAAATAATTCTGTATGTACCAATATTAACATAACTACTCGAAAATATAATTATAAAATATTAAAAGTTTTTACTACATACATCTTTTAATATTAATATTTTAATTGAAAATATTAATTAGCTACTATTTTCAATTAAAATATTAATTTTAGATAGTATGTAATCAACTTAAATAATAACACGAATTTTTTTGTTTCTATTTTACCTAAACTTTAAATATATAATGAACAATGCAATTTCCCATACACTCCCATTTAGCCGAGATTAAATGAAGATTTTCTTATTTTAGTTTTAGTTTTATTAGCTGTTTAGTAATTATTTTGAATTACCATGAAGCTGTATTTTTCTGAAGTACTTACTCATTTGCTTTTGTAAATAAAAGTAGATTTATAACTACTCATATTGCAGAATTGTTTACCACTTTTACGTATATTAACGTTAATATCGTATTTTTTATAAATTCTCTTTATGCTTATTATCATTGTCATCAATTCTTGGGCTCAAGTTGATATAAATCTCAAATATGATTTTTTGGGCACTTACAAGTTTCTGTATTTATATTTCTCTGAGCTAGTATTTTTATATCTTATTTTATAGTTTTACCTTACGTTTATACATTTTTAGACGCTTGAACTATTACAACAACTTACGTCTTCCAAGTAAACTTAGAAGCACGAATGGAAACTTATGTATATTGAATGTTTCAAACAACTTATTTACTAGCTAACATAATATATTTATTTTTAGGACGTGTAGTATACTTTTTTTTAACAGATAATATGATTAATTTGCATATTTTCCACCGAAAAAATAAAAAATATGTACTATTCTTCGTTTGCTTAGTTTTTATTGTTGCTTTGCCACCCGAAAATTTTGTACAATTATATTATTGTTTTTATCTAATATTATTTTACGAGCTGCTCTTTTTTTTTACTTGCTTATTTTTTGCCAAGAATAATGTCTAAAAGTGGATTTGAACCGCTGACCCAAAGATTTTCAATCTTTTGCTCTAACCACTGAGCTATTTAGACTTATGCACGTTTTTTTCCATACTTGGATCGTGCATTTTTTCGATTGGTTACTGCTTGCAAGTCATAAGCACTTCGTATAATATGATAACGTACTCCAGGAAGATCTTTAACACGGCCACCTCTTATAAGAACGACAGAATGTTCCTGTAAATTATGTCCTTCGCCACCAATGTAGCCTATAACAAAACGTCCTGTACTAAGACGGATTTTAGCTACTTTTCTCTCAGCAGAATTAGGTTTTTTAGGATTTGTTGTGTAAACTTTTGTACAAACCCCTTTCTTTTGCGGCATTCTATTTAAAGCAGGCGTCTTTACTTTTGAATTTTTACGTTTTCGCGGAAATTTGATTTTTTGTTTTAATGTTGACATGTTTTTTTATGCTTAAGTAATAAGGGATTCGAACCCTTAACCATTTTGGTGTAAACAAAATACTCTACCTGTTGAGCTAATCACTTTTACATCTGGAAAGACTTGAACTTTCAACCTTTAGATTCGTAATCTAACGCTCTATCCAATTAAGCAACAGATGTTTTTTTTCCTAACAAGTATTTGTTTAATACTAATATTTATATTGAAAATGATAATTAATTGTCATTTTCAATATAAATATTAGTATTAAAAGGAACAAGTAAAAAAAGTAATGTCTTTTTATTTATGAGTTAAATACAGAAATATACTGTTTTCAATTAAAATATTAATATATAAACAATTAGTTATTAAGAATAAAAAAGAGATTTAATTTAATAGGTATAATGTATGCTTACAAAGCATGAAGTTATCGGTTCAAGTCCGATTGTCTCTATAAAAAATAAAAATATGCGTTCCAGAATATTATGTTATCAAAAAAATGTAGCTACTTATGATTTCTTAACTCAGTTTATTGTCCAAAATTCTAAAAAAACACCTACATTTTCTTTTTCTGAAATTCAAATAAAGAATCTTCGAACGAACGATACTAAGCAAGTTTGTTTAAATTTAGTTTCTATTCAATTAGTTGGAAACAACCATGTTTTGTGTAAGAGTCAGAAAGATATTCTTAATCTTTCACTAAAATCTATCGGAAACCATGCTTATTTCGTTTTAGAAAATGTGGTGTTACTATTTTATAAAAATAAGTTACAAAAACCTTTTTTAAGTCAAAATAAACTGCGTGTTCGCGGAAAAAATTTCATAAATATTGTCGAATATTTCACGCTGGATTCAAAACTTTTGAATTTTTTAGAAAATACTTCGAACAAACATTTAAAGATTATATTATCTTTTCAAATTTGTAATAGTAAAGATACTATGACAACTTTATATTTTTTAAAATCTTTAGGCTTTCCTTGCGAATAAAAAATTATGCTCAAAAGTATTGTTTTTTTGTTATAAATAGTCTATTAAAGTAGAGTTTAAAAATTTAATAGAAATCAAAATAATTTTTTAACGATATAGTTCAATTGGTTAGAACGACGGAATCATAATCCGTAAGTTGTGGGTTCAAGTCCCTCTATCGTTATAGCTCTTATCGTCTAATGGTTAGGACAGTGCTTTTTCAGGGCATCGACGTGAGTTCAAATCTCACTAAGAGTAATTTTTTAATATATAAATCTTTATATAAATACGTGAGCCCATAAGAATTCAAAAGTAAAAAAGATTTTACTAGAGCTACTAATTCACTTTGGGATCCCTAGGCAGTTAAAAATTCAAAAGTATAATTATTTATACATACAATAACTTTTTTCTAGAATTTAGTGCATAAGTCTCTAAATATCTGAATTTTTCGTTGAATATATTCTACAAATCATAAAGATATAGGTACATTATATTTAATTTTTGGTGCCTTTTCTGGCATACTAGGTGCATGTGCATCAATACTAATTAGAATGGAGCTGGCGCAACCAGGAAATCAACTTTTATTAGGAAATCATCAAGTGTACAACGTATTAGTTACAGAGCATGCATTTTTAATGATCTTTTTTATGGTGATGCCTGTATTAATTGGTGGCTTTGGTAATTGATTTGTACCAATTATGATAGGGGCGCCGGACATGGCTTTTCCAAGGTTAAATAATATAAGCTTTTGATTACTGCCTCCGTCATTATGTCTTCTTTTAGGGTCTGCTATGGTTGAAGTAGGTGCTGGTACAGGGTGAACTTTATACCCGCCTTTAAGTTCTATACAAAGTCATTCAGGGGGTGCTGTAGATCTTGCTATTTTTAGCTTGCATTTATCAGGCGCTTCTTCTATACTAGGTGCTATTAATTTTATTACCACCATATTCAATATGCGTAATCCGGGTCAAAGTATGTACCGTATACCTTTGTTTGTTTGATCTATACTAATAACAGCTTTTTTATTGTTATTAGCAGTACCTGTCCTAGCTGGAGCTATCACAATGGGGCGAATATCTATATTAAATTTATAAAAATATAATGCAGAAAATTATACAGAGAATTGCCGCGTATTTTTTCCGTTTAGGTCGAGATATAAGAGCTGTCGGCAATTTTTTCATGGTGTGTATGGCTAGGATGACAAACTTGGTACTAAATGATATGATGCACAATTGCCATCCTTCTGTGGAGTCACAGAAGAACTCAATTTGAAATAAGATTACCACATTACGTTTTTCTTATTTTTCTGCCAAAGAGTTATACTCCCAAGAAGGGAAGCCAAATTTAGCAAGAGCACTAACCACATCGGTACAATATGTACCAGATAAATTTAATTGAAAATATGATATGCAATCTGTCAAACCGACAAAAAATTCTGGTAAGAGAAATTTCTCAACGGATTGTAGAAGCGGGATCAGAGTACGAAAGTCGTCATTATTGATCGCGACTTCGGAAGGATCTCAGTTATGAACATCTCGTGTAGAAGCTGAAAAACTGTTTCAAGAGATAAGTTTTAAATTAAAAAAAGCTCCTGATAAAGTTAAAAATACTATATCAGAAAAAAAGTTTATACAAGTTATATTAGAATACCAAATTTATAAGAAAAACTGCGGTCTTAACTATCGAAGACTTCCTAAAATTTATCATTTTCTTTCAAATCCTCATTTTTTACTCTATTCTTATAGTTTAATTATCAGCAGAAAAATTAAATATGATCTTGATGGCATTTTAGTTAGCAATGTAACTATGTCGGGTATTATAAATTTGGCAGAGGATTTAAAAAAGCATTCCTACAACCCAAACCCTTCTAAAAAACTACCAATATCTAAACTAGATGGAAAAGTGGATTTATTTGGTATAGTATCTTCAAGAGACAAAATATTACAACAAGCATTATATTTACTCTTAGAACCTTTTTTTGATCCTAAATTTGAACCGTCGTCGCATGGTTTTAGGGAAAATAAAAGTACACATACATGTCTTAAAGAGATGTCTCTTCGATGAAAAAACGTTACATGATTAATTGAATTCGACATCCAAAAAATGTTTAGTAAAGCAAATTATTTAATTCTTCAACGCATTTTTAAAATGTATACAAAAGAGAAAAGTTTAGTAGATCTTATAAGTAAAATGACAACAGTAGGTTACATAAACCTTCAAAACTTGAGTGATAGTAGACTAGAAGCAAAACAAAGTATTTTGCAAGGATCTATTATTAGTCCTTTAGTAGCTAATATTTATTTAAATTCATTGGATAAATGAGTTGGTAAAGAATTGATACCTATGTTTAGTTATTCTCATAGTGAAAGTTTTAATTTAAATTGTCAAAAGACGCTTAAATGTCTTGACACTAATTGGGAATTAACCTTAGATAGTATTCAGAAAGAAACGTTAAAAATAGCTAGAGAAAAACTTTCTTCTGTTAAACCAAAAGATTCATACAACAAACTTTACTATGTAAGATATGTAGACGCGTTCGTTTTAGGTTGCAGTGGATCAAAAAAAGACGCTTTTAAGATTGTTCAATTAATAAGTTTTTATTTAAATTCTGTGCTATCATTAAATGTAAATACTGAAAAAACAAATATTAAACATTGTAAAGATGGTATTGTATTTTTAGGATATTCAATTTCAAATAACTTCACTCGCAACAATACAGGTACATGACGACGTTCTAGTAATATATTAACATTTAAAATACCTTTACAAAAACTACTTAAACGCTTTAAAGAAAGAGGTTTTATTCAAGTTGCAAAAAAAGGCAATAATATAAAATATGTGGCTAGAAGACTAGATAAATGACTATTTCTTACATCAGATATTGCAATTATTAAAAAATATAAAGCTTTAATGATAGGATTAAAAAATTATTACTGTGGTTCTAGCCATCAATCTACTTTATACGAACTCTTTACATTATTAAAACGTTCTGCAGCACTAACTTTAGCAAGCAAATATAAATTACAGTCAGCGAAGAAAGTATTTAACAAGTGAGGAAAAGATATTACTTTAAAATCTAGAAATAAAAGTGGAAAAGAGTTTGTAATATCATTAAAAATGCCTCTCCTTACAGGTAAAGGTAGATTCAACACTAAAAAGAATTCACTGGGCCGGCTGTCGGAAATATTATAACTTATAAAGAAAACAAGTATAACACAAACTAATTTTAAAACTTTCATAATGGAGCGCGTAGTGCCGGGAAACTCGCTTGCTACGTGCGGACTAGCGCTCGTTCAGCTAGGCTGAACGAATCGAACTAGTATTTATTAACGGACAGGAATTTCAATACTACATTTTTTGATCCCTCCGGTGGTGGTGATCCTGTGTTGTATCAGCATTTATTTTGATTTTTTGGACACCCAGAAGTTTATATCTGTGCGCCATTTAATTCTGTAAAAAAAAATGGTTTATTTTTTTAAATTATTTATCTCGAAATCTTTAAACTGAATAGTTAACAAAGATAGACTTAATTACTTTTTTGGTCTTAAAACACTTTTCCTTAGTAAAATTGGAAACAGTTTTGTTAAAAGCGGAAATGAAAGTCTTTTGAAGGAACCTGCATTTCCTAAAAATAATAGGCTAGTTATACTCATCATGAATAAGATAATAAAGTTGATACATATCGACGGTTTTATACTAAACTTAATACACAACATTGCAGGTAATAGTATTTATGTAATATGGGTTGATATCAGGATATTTATTTTCCCTCGAGTAATTATTACACGTCAGAGTCAACAGCTTTTAAATGATATGCAACATTCTACAATGAGTTTAATCGAGAAACAGAAGAACTTGGGATACCCTACAAGTCGAAAGATTCATGGGTACGGAGCTTTCGTAGTAGGTAGTAGTAAAACACAACTTTTTTTCTACTACCAAAGGGAAGCAGGATTTAGATTTTTAAGCGAAAAGCCTCGCATCAGCTCAAAAGAGTGCGCTAGGCTAGTAAGTTTAAGAAAAGTTAATTTTGAAAATAAGTCTTATGTTAATAAGAATACAATTCATGTTATTTCTGATGTAAATGTTCTTCTTTCAGCATATGCGCTTATAAAAAGAGCTTCCGAAAACTTGGCATTTAGTGTGGACGGTTTTACTTTAAATGAGTTAGAAAAGACGTGTTTACAAAATATTATTACTAAAATAAAAAGCGGTAAATTTTTATTTAGTTTTAAATGCAAGAAATGGACTTCCAAGTTAGGGTCAGTGCATAAAAGACCACTAAATCTTGTTGATTTAAGAGAAGAAGTTGTTCAAAAATCGATTTCATTAGTGTTAGAATCGATATTTGACCCGAGTTTTTTATACAATTCTCATGGATTTCGACCTCATCGAGGTAGTCATACAGCTTTAAAAATGATAAAAAGAGAATTTCATCAAGTTTTTTGAGTTATAGAAGGTGATACTACCGAATGTTTAGAAAAAATCGACCATGCTATTTTACTAAGATTTTTAAATAAAAGAATATCTTGCGACAAAACTTTAACACTAATTAAAAGAGCGTTGGCAGCTGGGTTTATAAATTTAGACAAATTTACTAAAATCAAATTGAGTATCTCTCAAGGTAGTATTTTAGGACCTATTTTATGCAATATTTATTTACATGAGTTAGATTTATTTTTACGTCAACTAAAAACAAAATTTGGCAAAAGTACTTGTATAGCAAAAAATCCCGCAAACCTAAACTTTTGTAAAATCTACTTTGTTCGACATACTAATAATTTTATTGTGGGAGTTGCAAGTTCTTATGATGATGTTTTAAAAGTAGAAAATATAATTAAGGATTTTTTATATAACTCGTTGAAATTAAAAAAGATAAAAATACAAATTACTTATATTAAAGAGAAAGATATATTTTTCTTAGGTACTTTTATTAAAAGTAACTGAAAAGAAGAAAAATATACTCGATTTAATTTGCATGCTCCTATTAAAAATCTTTTCGATAAAGCTACTACAGAAGGATTTTTTCGGAAAGTCGGAATTAATTATAAACCTACTTTTGTAGGTAAACTGATTAATATGGATCATGCCGATATTTTAGATTTTTACAATTCAATAGTAAAAAGAGTAGTAGATTACTATTTTTTTGTGGATAATTATAAAAGTTTAGGCGCGTGGATTTACTGTATGCGACTTTCGTGTGCTAGAACTTTGGCATTAAAGTACAAATTACGTTCCGTAGTAAAACTTTTTAAGAAATTTGGATCTAATCTAGCATGCCCAAACACTCACAAAAAGTTTATTTTTACCCACAAATTTTAAAATAATAGAAATTTTTTATTACTGATTTCATCTAAAATGATATTACAAAGTATTCTTATTAGTAAAAGTTTAAAAATATTACTAAAGACATTTATATATATGTTTTCAATCTTAACTTTACATACAGTCTAAATTTGGCGAGCCGTATGATGGGAAACTATCACGTACGGTTCTGAGGGCAGTTACTTATGCTAAAACAACATTGTTGTCATGCTTTATTTTCTGACCCCTACTAATATTGCCTGGATTTGGCATCGTTAGCCATATCGTATCAACATTTTCTAGAAAGCCCGTTTTTGGTTACATCGGAATGATCTATGCCATGCTTTCTATAGGTATTTTAGGATTTATAGTTTGAGCACATCATATGTATACTGTTGGTTTAGACGTAGATACACGAGCTTACTTTACAGCTGCTACTATGATTATTGCTGTTCCTACAGGAATCAAAATCTTTGTGCGCCGTTTCGTCGATATTGGAAGTAATCACTTAGTGATTATAGATAGCTGGGTTATCTATTTGTTAACTTGCTTAGGTAATATCGAAAAGATATTGCTGAACTTAGCATGCAAGTAAAGCAAAATTAAATTCTAAACATTTATGAATAAATTTTGTAAGACAATTTTCTCACGGTTAGGGTTAAGTGATCCAAAGTGATTCTACTATTGCTCTCGCTTGATGGAGAATACCTTAAATGTTATGTGGTATTTAAATCTACTCTCAAGTACCTGAAGATTACTGGGGGGGCCAGCTAGATTTACAAAGGTTAAGAAAATTAATTTTAATGTAGACAATTCACAACCTAAAAGAAATAATAATTTCAATTTCGGAAATACGGGATCGCCTAAGTGCTGACAAGCATACGGTGACAGAGTGGACGTAGTACGAAAATCAAAAATTTTCGGAAGGTCCACAGTTAAATTATTTTCTACTAAAAAATTCTACAGTACAGGATGTACGACAAATGTAGAACAAAAGTTTAAAAGTTTTGTTAAAAGAGCAGTAGAATTTCCTAAAGAAACTATTGATAGAAATTTATACCATTTTTTGTGTGACACAAATTTTTTAAAAATTGCTTACAACAATATTAGGCATAAATTTGATAATATAACTTTAGAAATTACTACTGAAATACTCGATGCTATATTAAAAGACATTGCAAATAGTTTATTGACAGAATCTTTTTGTTTTAAATCGTACCAAAAAACGCACATCGCAAACTCTTCAGGAAGTAAAAACTCTTCAATAGCAGTCTTTATACGAGATAAAATTGTACAAGAAGCTATGCGAATTATTTTAGATGCCGCTTTTGAGCCTACTTTTTTAGAGTCTTCTTATAATTATAGACCTCAGAAAAGTTGTCATAGTACGCTTAAAACGATTAAATGTGAGTTTAAATCAGTAGTTTGAGTTATATCAAAAAAATCTACCAAATGTTCTACTATTATTAATTGTACCTTACTAATGCAAGTAATAGAAGCTAAGATCTTAGATAGACAGTTTACTAAACTTATATCAAAAAGTTTAAAAGCGAGCTACTTTAATGTTAATACTACTTCTCATAATATTGTTGAGATTTCTCAGAAATCTGCTATCTATTTTACCCTATGTAATATATTCATGCATCAGTTAGACGTATTCATAAAAAACTTATTTGATCAAAAAGTCAAGATCAAAAACCTAAAGTATAAAACTAAACTCAATAAGCAACATAAGTTACCTTTGCGGAGTCCAGTGATGAATCTTAATGAGTCTTTCTACAAAAGGTTTAAATATATAAGATATGCAGATGACTGAATAATTGGAACTAAAGGGTCTTTTGTTGAAATAGCGGAAATATTGAAAAAAGTTAAAATTTTTTTGGCTACTGTTATGCATTTTAATAAAAACGATTCGAAAATTAAGATTACTAATTTTAATAAAAATGAGGTTATATTTTTGGGTATCAATATATCTAAGTGCAAACATGGAAAATCTTTGGTAAAAAATAGTTTATTAAAGCAAAGACAAAATTTACAACTTCATGTCAGGATTGACCAGATTCGTAGTAAGCTCTCAAATATTAGCATACTATCGGGTAATCTACCTGTACCCAAGTTTTTATGGTTACCCTTGGATCATGACCAAATTATATACCTTTATAACTTAGTGATGGTAAGTTTTTTAAATTTTTACTCTTTTGTGGATAATTATAGCCAATTTAGTTCTTGATTTAAGTGAGTAATATATTCATCCGCAGCAAAACTTTTAGCAAGGAAATTTAGTTCTTCTGTAACAAAAATTTTTACAAAGTTTGGTACAAATTTAAGTTCAGGCAAATCTGCTTTGTATGATCCTAAACATATAGCTTCAAAATTTAAGCACACATCAGATTATGGAGTAAAAATGTATTATATTAAAGAAATAGTCAATTTTAATTCAAAAATTTCAGACGTAAATCGATTAACGATTTCATCTAATAAAAAACAATTTTCACTTTGCAGAAAATGTCATACAAAATATCAGCACAGCAAAATATAAATTTAATGGAGAGCCGTATGATGGGAAACTATCACGTACGGTTTGGGAAAGGGATTTGTACTACTTCGTGGAGTATAAGTTCTAGTTCATAGTTGAGTTGCTACTATGTGAGAAGGATCTATTTTTTTGAAAACACCTATGCTATTTGCTATAGGTTTCATATTTTTATTTACTATAGGTGGTCTTACTGGCATTATACTAGCTAATTCTGGTCTTGACATATCACTGCACGACACTTATTATGTTGTTGCACACTTTCATTACGGTGCGCCGTCTAATTGCGTCTATCGCTACTCACTCTAGTGAGTATGTATCACCATTCTTTGATTATATAATATTATGTCATATAATTTATACATTAAAACAATCAACTTACTTACTTTTGGCCAACAAAAGAAGAACAATAGCATGTTGATAAAGAAGTTTTGTAATAGTAAACTTCGAGTTATATTACCCATGATTAGGCTAACAAACTCTTTTTACAATCAATCAGGCGGAATTAAAGTTCCGATTGTTAGAAATAACAAAGTACTTTCTGGTAAAAGTTTTTACGTAATTAGGTTTTTACAGGAATGGTCTAGTACCCAAAAGTTATCGAAAATTTTCAAGATTGAGGAGAATCTAAAGGTAATTATCAACGGTAGACGTAAGAATTCGGGAAATCCTGAAAGTCGAAAGACTGGAGGATTCGGAGGGATCGTAGTACGAAGTATGAGTAGTTCTACTTATATTAGAAAGGGTCCTAGTTCAAAAGCTACTCTAGATTTTAAGCTTTCGGGTTATAAATCTGTAGAAGTAGGTTTAAATAATATCGACAAACAAGTCTTAGACTATATTAAAACTGGTCGCAGAGTAAGAGGATTAAGTAAGTTGTTGCAAAATCCGGAATTTCTTCTTTTCAGTTACTCCAAAATTAGATTTAATCAAAGCACCACTACTTTAAAGTTGTCTAATATAACAGTAGATGCTACAAAATTAGAATATTTTGAGAAAATCGCTACAAGTGTTGTTAACGGGAGCTATACATTTGAATTTGTTAAGCGTAAGTGCAGATCCAAAGTCGAAGATGGACAAAATTCTTTTGTTATATCAAACCTAAGAGATAGCATTATTCAAGAAGCTTTAAGACAATTATTAGAATTAGTATATGAAAGAATTTTTTCTGATGTTTCTCATGGATTTAGACCCAACAGGAATTGTTACACAGCCTTAAATCAAGTGCAAATGACGATGGATTATTCTCCATGATTTATTGAAGGCACTATTTTACAGTATTGTAACCCGCTAAATTCTAATCATTTTCTTTTTAAATTAACGAAAGTTATTCAAGATCAACCTTTTATTGATCTAGTACATAAAGCTTTTAAGGCAGGCTACGGATTATCTTCTAGGGACAACATATGCAATAGTACAGGTTTTTTTCAAGATGGTGTCTTAGGTCCTATATTAGCCAATATTTATTTGCATGATTTTGACTTAAATGTATTACAATTAGCAGAATTTTTTAATAAAAGTTTGTATAGACAAGCTAATACTAAAAGTGTTGAATTGAAAAAAAATCAATTTGTCTATTTAAAAATACATAATAATAGTCATTACAAGATAATGAAATATGTAAGATATGGGGATAGTTTTTTCCTTGGGATCACTGGATCTAAAGCAGATTGCGAATGGATCAAATCTGAAATGGATCAAATCCTTAAAAATAAATTCCAGCTCCAGTTGAACTTAAAAAAAACTAAAATCACAAACGCTAAACAAGACTCTGCTTTTTTTTTAGGCTACTATATTCGTAGAGCATCGCTTATGAAAAGTAAAAGATATCTTTTTTCGAAAGCAGAAAAGTCTCCCGTTAAATTAACAAGTTCTCTCTTATTATACGCCCCCATTGATAAGATCCAGTTAAAATTACACTTTACAGGATACTGTAAACTAAATGGCAATCCTACACGAGCGGGCAAATTTGTACATGAGTCACTGACAAAAATAATTTGTAAGTATAAATCATTGCAAAATGAACTATTGGCTCATTATTTTATGGCTAATAATTATGAGCGTTTATTTGCAAAAATATATTACATTTTGAAATATTCTTGTGCCTTAACCATAGCCTCTAAAATGAAATTAGGCACCTTAAAAAAAGTGTTTAATTTTTATGGAGCCAATTTAGAGATCAAGAATGAACAAGGTAAAGTTATTCAGAGCTATCCTAAAATCTCTTATATTCGTCTAAGTGACTATACCAAAGTAAAAAATCCTAATTGTACTAGTAGATTGCCTATGCATTTCAAAAAAAGATTGTTTATTTTTGACTCGGCTTGCATAATATGCGGTACATTAGATACTACTAAAGTATATCATGTCGACAAGCTAAAAAAAACAACAACAAAAAGTAGCTCGATTCTGCACAGGGTCAAAACAAGTAGTAAACAAATATTCGTTTGTCAATGTTGCCATCAATTTATTCAAGAAAGTAAATAGAAAGGTTTAAAAATTATTTAGATGACTCTTTTGAAGTGAAAGCCGTATGCGTTGAAAAACGCACGTACGGTTTGGAGAGAGGTCTCTGATACGTTAAAAGATTAGTTTCCTACTCTACTTTTATCTATGGGCGCAGTTTTCGCTATCTTTGCTGGTTTTTATTATTGATTCGAAAAAATATCAGGGTTTCAATATTCTGAGATATTAGGTCAAATTCATTTTTGAGGTACATTTATTGGTGTGAATCTAACTTTTTTCCCAATGCATTTTTTAGGTCTCGCAGGTATGCCTAGACGTATCCCGGATTACCCTGATTCATACGCAGGTTGAAATGCAATAGCTTCTTATGGCTCATATGTCGCACTATTTAGTACGCTATTCTTTTTTTATTTAGTATTTAATACACTTGTAACAGCAAAAAAAGTACCTGCTAGAAATAATCCTTGGAATTTCGAAAATTCTAAAATAGGTTCAACTACATTAGAATGAGAAATTTCTTCACCTCCAGCATACCATACATTTAATGAAATTCCAGTCGTGCGTGAAACAGAAATATCTTTAAAAATAAATTAGTTTATGCTAAAAAAAAATACTGCATTCTTATTTTTAGGGTCAGCTTTGCTAACTCAACTATTCTATAGTCGTCCGGCTTTTAGTGATTCAGCGGAAGATTGACAATTAGGATTTCAAGATCCTGCAACTCCTATAATGGAAGGAATTATAAATTTACATCATGATTTTATGTTTTTTATTTGTGCAATATCTATTTTTGTGTCTTGAATTTTAGTTCGCACGCTATGGCATTATCACTGAACAAAAAATAAGTATCCTTCTGCAATGGTTCATGGTACAGCTATCGAGATAATATGAACGGTTACTCCCAGTATTACTTTATTAGCGATCGCTGTTCCTTCTTTTGCTTTACTTTATTCTATGGATGAAATAATTGCTCCCGCGATAACCATTAAAACAGTAGGGCATCAATGATATTGAAGTTATGAATATTCTGACTACACAAATTCAGACGATAGCACAATTTTATTTGAAAGTTATATGATTCCAGAAGAAGATCTATCTTTAGGTCAGCTAAGATTACTTGAAGTAGATAATCCTATGGTAGTTCCTGTAAATACACATGTGCGTTTAATTATAACTGCAGCAGATGTTTTACACAGCTGGGCTGTGCCTTCTTTAGGTATAAAATGTGACGCTGTGCCAGGTAGATTAAATCAAAGTTCTCTTTTCATAAAACGTGAAGGCCTCTTTTACGGTCAATGTAGTGAAATTTGTGGTGTAAATCATGGTTTCATGCCTATTGTTGTGGAAGCTGTGTCTTTACCAAATTATATTTCTTGAGTCGCTAACAAACTTAGCGAATAAATAAACTGTATTAATTTGCTATGCGTGTATCTTTAATCCAGCTAGTTTTTTTAAGTGCACTAACTTTTTTCTTATTTTGGTTCAATCCAAAATACTTGATTTTTATAATACAATTTTTTAAAAAATTAAAAAAGCGCTCAAAATAATAGTGAGCGCTTGACTATAAATTTACTATGACAAACATTACAAATCTAGGTTTTATAAAGACAGCTAAACAATTACAACGCCATCCTTTTCATTTAGTCGATCCCAGTCCTTGGCCAATAACAGCTGCCATAGCTGCTTTCTCGTGTGCTTTAGGCGGGGTCATGTACATGCATGCGTATAACAATGGTGGATATTTACTATTAAGTGGATTTTTCTTATTATTATTTACAATGTTTTCATGATGACGTGATGTTACAAGAGAAGCCACCTTTTCAGGACATCACACAGGAGCAGTCCAAAAAGGACTGCGTTATGGTGTAATTTTATTTATAGTTTCAGAAGTCTTATTTTTTTTTGCTTTTTTTTGAGCATTCTTTCATAGTAGTCTTGCACCTTCTATCGATATAGGATCTATATGACCACCTAAAGGAATAGTTGTATTTAGCCCTTGAGAAGTGCCTTTCTTAAATACAATAATATTGTTGTTATCAGGTTGTTCTGTAACCTGAGCTCATCATAGTATTGTAGCAGGCTATAAAAAGCAAGCAACAGTTTCTTTAATCATAACAGTTATTTTAGCTGCTATTTTTACTGGATTTCAAGGTTTTGAGTATAGCGTAGCTAATTTTACACTATCTGATGGTGTGTATGGTTCAACATTTTATATGGCTACAGGCTTTCATGGTTTTCATGTTTTTATAGGTACTATTTTCCTTAGTATTTGTCTATTTCGTCTACTAAAATCACATTTAACACAACAGCATCATTTTGGTTTTGAAGCAGCAGCTTGATACTGACATTTTGTTGATGTTGTATGACTTTTCTTGTTTATTTCAATTTATTGATGAGGCGGCATTTAACTTTAGAAAAACCATGACAAAAATTACCAATTTACCTAACATACAGTTTACATCTTTGCATGTTACTACTTTTTTTCTTATACTTTGCTATCATAATATTTATATTTTTACAGAAGAAAGTATACTCCTTTTTTGTTTCATTGCATGAGTAAATATTACTTGAAATTATATATCTCCACAAATTAATAAATCATTAAAAGAGAGAGGACATAATATTAAAATTAATTTTCAACAAGTGACCAATGAAAATATAATGACCTGGAAAAAGTATCGTCAAGGTTATTCATTAAAAACATTTCATATAAAAGTTTTAAATGACGTGACTCCTTACTTAACTTATCTAATTAAATCTTTATCACTTTTAGCGTCAAAAAGTAGCACGTTACAGTCTATAACTCCTTATTTAAAAAGATTAAATATTGTACAAGACTTAGAGACTAAGCTAACTAAAATTTCTTATGTTGCAGTCTGCCGACGTATTCAAAATATGGCTATAATTCGTAATTTTTATAGTAATCAATTAAAAATTAAATCTTTTCATTCTGAATCTAAACTAGACTTATTTGAACGCATAAGAAAACTAGAAAGTGGCTCTTAAAATTAGAAGTCTATAGCTCAATGGTGAGAGCATACGCTTGATAAGCGTAAGGTTAATTGTTCGAATCAATTTAGACTTATTTGGCTTTAAAACTGCAAAATATGTATAATATAAATCAATTTTTTTTTTTAGCAAGTCCTCTAGAGCAATTTGAAATTATTCCAATACTTCCTATAGAGTTATTTGGGCTTAATATTTCAATAACGAACGCGGCCCTTTTTTTAATGTTATCAGTAGCGTTATCTATTTTTTGATTCAGTCTAGTTATATATAATAATAAATTAGTCCCAAGGAACTGACAATCTGTAAAAGAAATATTTTACGATATTACTTTAACGTTGGTTCAAGATAATTTAGGTAAAAAAGGATATTTTTATTTCCCATTTGTATTTACAATTTTTACAATCATACTTTACTGCAATTTAATAGGTATGGTTCCCTACAGTTTTACTGTAACTAGTCATATAGCTTTTACATTTAGTTTAGCATTATCTATTTATATAGGTATTAATATTATTGGTTTCAGAACGCATGGGGTTAAATTTTTTACAATTTTTTTACCTAAAGGAGTTCCTTTATTTATTGTTCCTTTAGTAGTAGCAATAGAATTTGTATCTTACATTGTAAAAGTGTTTACAATATCAATAAGACTTTTCGCAAATATGACATCAGGTCATACTTTACTGAAAATTATAGCTGGTTTCGTTTGAACAATGATTTCAATAGGAGGTATTTTTTTATACTTACAAATAATACCACTAGTTTTATTACTTGCTTTAGTTGGCTTGGAAATTGGTATTGCTCTTTTACAAGCCTATGTTTTTACATTACTTACTTGTATTTATTTAAATGATGTTTTAGAAATGCACTAAATTAAAATTATGCCTCAATTAGATCGTGTTATTATTTTTGGTCAAATATTTTGACTATTTTTTACATTTTTAGTTGCTTATATTGTTTACACTCATTTCGTATTAACCAACTTACTAAAAATTTTCTTAGTCCGCTGGTGAAAACTTAGAAAAGATACTACCCAAATTATACTAAAACAACGTCTTACTGACTTCTTGATTGATTCAAACACTCGAATGTTACGTAAAATTTATACTAAAATCAGAAGTATATTAATTTTTTTAGGTAAAAATTTAACAGCGACTAGTTCTAATAAATCTAAACTAGTTTTGAATGACTTAAATTCTTTAATTATTAAAATTAGTTTAGAGACGGCTTTATACAGTAATAAAAGTATTATAAAGTCAGGAACGTATTCTCACTGAACTTAATAAAATATACTATGTATTTATTAATAGTTATTTTACCTTTAGTGGGTACATTAGTTACAGGATTAGGCGGCAGATGATTAGGACGAAAAGGTGCAAATCTTTTTTCAGCAGCCTGTGTAATTCTATGTTGTTGTTTTTCTTTTATTGCTCTTTTTGAAGTAGGTCTTTGTGGAGTTCCTTGTTACGTGTCTTTAAGCCCTTGAATTAGTTCAGGGGCATTAAAAATTTCGTGAGGTTTTTTATTTGATAGTTTAACAACAATAATGCTTGTAGTCATTACATCAATTTCTAGCTTAGTACATCTTTATTCTATTCAATACATGGAATATGATCCGCACTGTCCTCGCTTCATGTCTTTTTTAGAAGTTTTTACTTTCTTCATGATTGTATTAGTAACAGCTGATAACTTTGTACAAATGTTTTTAGGTTGAGAAGGAGTTGGTTTAGCTTCTTACTTATTAATAAATTTTTGATACACTAGACTTTGTGCAAATCAAGCCGCTATTAAAGCGCTCGTAGTGAACAGAGTAGGCGATTTTGGATTAAGTTTAGGCATTTTCTGTATATTTTTTCTTTTTGGTTCTCTTGACTATGAATTAGTTTTTGCTTCCGCGAACATGTATACAGACTACAATATTTACTTTTTTGGATGGTCTTTAAATTTTTTAACTCTTATTGGTATATTTTTACTGATTGGAGCCGTTGGTAAATCTGCGCAATTAGGCTTGCATACCTGATTACCAGATGCAATGGAAGGACCTACTCCAGTCTCCGCTCTTATTCATGCGGCTACTATGGTAACAGCAGGAGTATTTTTAATCGTACGTTGTTCTGCTCTTATCGAATTATCTTCAAATGTATTATTCTTGATTACTATTATTGGATCCAGTACCGCCTTTTTTGCTTCTATTGTTGGTGTATTCCAAAACGATATAAAGCGTGTAATTGCCTATTCTACTTGTAGTCAATTAGGCTATATGCTTTTTGTATGTGGTTTATCTTATTATAACGTAGGTATGTTTCACTTAGTAAATCACGCTTTTTTTAAAGCACTTCTTTTTTTAAGTGCCGGTTCTGTAATACATGCATTGTCAAATGAACAAGATATGCGTCGTATGGGTTCACTAGTAAACAGCCTACCCATAACGTATGCGTCAATGCTTATTGGCTCATTATCTTTAGCTGGCTTTCCATTCTTAACAGGATTCTATTCCAAAGATTTAATTATCGAAATTACTCAAATAAGCTACTACAGTAACTTGCAAATCACATTTGGTATCTTTTCTTGTTGACTAGCTAATATATCCGTTTTTTTCACAGCATTTTACTCGTTCAGACTAATTTTTTTAACGTTTATAAAAAATAGTAATAGCTATAGAAAACATATAGAAAATATTCATGAGTCGCCAATACTAATTTTAGTTCCTTTAATACTACTAAGCTCAGCTAGTATTTTTGTAGGCTTTTTAACTAAAGATTTATTTATAGGAGTCGGTAGTCCTTTTTGAGGTAATTCTATAAATATTTTGCCTACATCTTGTAGTCTATTAGAAGTAGAATTTATGTCTTATTCTATAAAATGATTACCTTTCATATTAAGTGTTACTGGTGCTTTACTTGCATATACAATAAATATTGGTACGTATAGAAATAATATTCAATTTGCTTACAACTATATATTTAGAAAACTAGCTTTCGCTTTAAATAAAAAATTGTACTGAGATAAATTGTATAATTTTTTAATTGTATCTTCTTTGATGAGATTCGGTTATATTGTGTCATTTAAAAATATTGACCGGGGATTTATCGAGCTACTAGGTCCATATGGAATATCGCGCACTATTAAAAATTGGTCAACACAGATAATCCAAATACAAACCGGCCAAGTAACTCATTATACTTTTTTTGTAGTTCTTGGTTTAGGGCTTCTTTTACTCTTCGTACCCATTTTGTCGTTATTTGAATCTTTTGCAGATATCAGATTATTAGTTTTTTGTTTTTTTGCTCTTTTTGTAGCTTAGTTTAAAAATTTAAATATATGCAAATAACTAATTTATTGTTACTCACCTCACTTATTCCCTTATGTAGTGCTTTACTACTAATTTTAATTCCAGGAACTTATTCTACGTTTATAAGAAACACAGCTTTCATAGGAGCTCAATTAACATTCATATGTTCTATTTTGCTTTGACTTTGTTTTGAATCTAAAACATCTTTATTTCAATTTGTTTATACTATAAATTGATTTCCTTTATATAATATTTATTATACAGTAGGTATAGATGGGATATCTTTATTTTTTATAATACTTACAACTTGATTAATTACAGTGTGTATTTTAATTAGCTGAAACATGCCAAATAATCAGATAAAAGAATACTTAATTTGTTTTCTTATATTAGAAGCTATTTTAATACAAGTTTTTTGTGTTCTAGATGTTTTATTTTTTTACATCTTCTTCGAAAGTGTACTTATCCCAATGTTTTTGATTATAGGAGTATGAGGATCTAGGGAAAGAAAAATTAGAGCTGCTTATCAATTTTTTATATATACGTTAGCCGGCTCACTACTAATGCTCTTAGCAATTTTAGTCATTTATTTTCAACACGGTACAACAGATATTCAGACATTATGGAATGTGAACTTCGATATACAAACACAAATCTTGCTCTGACTATCTTTTTTTGCAAGTTTAGCAGTAAAAATTCCAATGGTACCTTTTCATATATGATTACCTGAAGCTCATGCCGAAGCACCTACAGCAGGATCCGTAATTTTAGCTGGTGTTCTTCTAAAAATGGGGGGCTATGGATTTTTACGGTTTTCCTTACCTATGTTTCCTGAAGCTTCACTCTATTTTGCACCTTTAATCTACTTACTAAGTATTATAGCCGCCTTATATGCTTCACTTACAACAATTAGACAAGTAGATTTAAAAAAAATTATAGCGTATTCTTCTGTTTCTCATATGGGTTTTGTTACATTAGGTCTATTTTCTTTTAACTCGCAAGGAATAGAAGGTAGTATAGTTTTAATGCTAAGCCATGGATTAGTATCAAGTGCACTATTTTTATGTGTTGGTATTCTGTATGATAGACATAAAACACGTTTACTTAAATACTATGGTGGTCTTGTTCAAGTTATGCCTATTTTTAGTTTTTTCCTTTTATTTTTTACCTTCTCCAATATAGGATTTCCTGGTACAAGTAGTTTTGTAGGTGAGCTTTTAGTCTTGATAGGATTATTTCAATTTAGCCCAATATCAACTTTTTTAAGTGCTTTTAGTATGATATTAGGAGCAGGCTATTCTATATGATTATTTAATAGGATTTGTTTTGGAAGTCTAAAACTTCAATATATTACAAATTTTCAGGATATTTCAAGAAGAGAGTTTTTTATTCTTTGTCCTTTGAGTATATTTATACTATGAATGGGTATATATCCAGAAATTTTTATGAACGTAATTCATTGCTCTAGCTATAATTTAGTCACTTATTTTAACTAATTTTGTACTATGCATTTTATTAAAGACTTTTTTCTAACAGCGCAAAAGAAAAAAACTTCTTTTTTTTGGCTCCCACGACTTTTTGGTTTATTACTCGTACCTGGATTTTTCTTTGATATTGAAAATCTAGTTTTATTTCAGAGTCTAATATTCTTGCACGCAAGTTTGGGCCTAGAAACAATTATAGAAGATTATTTGCATGTTGAAATAATAAAATTACAATGCGTATTATTAACAAGAATTTTCTCAGTACTGTTAATTAATCTTAATATATTATACTTACTATAAAAAACAATTTCATGCTATTTATTTCTTCTTACGATTTTTACGTATTACTAACAGAAATTTATCTTTTATTCACTGCTTGTGCTTTATTAATTTATGGGGTACTTTTGAATACTTCAAAAAGTCGAGGTACTCCTATTGTTGATCATAATATAGGTGGGTTTTTTAGTCTAATATTAATTATTGGGATATGATTAACATTATATTCAAATGCTCCTTACATAACTAGTTGGAACTCTCTTCTAGTCCACGACTTTTTATCTTTTGGAACAAAAAATGTTATATTAACCACTTCTTTACTTTGATCACTAACTATTTTTTCTTACAACAAAATAGAAAAGATTAACTTTTACGAGTATTGAATCATTTCTATGTTAGCCATTGTTGCTATGATTTTTATTAGTTGTTCTTATGATTTTTTATCTATGTATTTAGCAATAGAATTTCAAAGCATTGCTTTTTATATACTTGCAAGTTTTAAAAGAACATCTGAATTCTCAACAGAAGCCGGTTTAAAATATTTTATTTTAGGCGCTTTTTCTTCTGCTTTATTACTTTTAGGTATTTCATTACTCTATGGTTTTACAGGACTAACTAATTTTGGTGATCTATCAAAATTTTTTTTAGGCATTTCGATAGAAAACTGTATCTCTATTAAAATAATATTATTTAGTATTATTTTAATTGAAGTAGCACTTTTATTTAAAATAAGCGCCGCTCCCTTCCACATGTGGTCTCCTGATGTTTATGAAGGAGCACCCACAAATGTTACTTCTTTTTTTGGTATACTACCAAAATTAGCTTTAATAAGTTTAATTTTTAGAATTTTATTTCTTAGCTGTTCTGAAATTATTACACAATTAAATTTTACGTTAATAATTTGTGCTGTTTTATCTATGCTTGTAGGTACATTTGGTGCTTTAGCACAAACTAAATGAAAACGTTTTATTGCTTATAGTACAATAAGCCATGTAGGATTTATTTTAGCTGGTTTTTCTACATTAGAATTTAGTGGTGCATTTAGCGCATTATTTTATATTTTAATATATACCCTAACCTCTTTAGCTACTTTTTCTATTTTACTTTCATTTAGATGTTTATCTTATCCTAGCACACACCAGTTACGTTACTTGGCGGATATTAGCAACCTAGTAAAAATAAATCCTATGTTTTCTAGTAGTCTTATTTTAGTGCTGTTTTCAATGGCAGGTATCCCACCTTTTCCAGGATTTTTTGCAAAAGCATTTGTTTTGCTATCTCTTTTGCAAGAACAGTTGATAGGATTAGCTATAATAGCAATACTTTTAAGCTGTATATCTTGTTTTTATTACATTCGATTAATTCAAGTAATATATTTTTCGCATACAAAGACAGTACTTATTTTCTCCCCTATAGAAAAAGAAAAAGCGATTATACTTAGTTTAACTATAATGCTACTTTTAATTATAGGTCTGAAAATTAATTTAATTTCTAACTTTGTTTACTGTATGCTATTTTTATAAAAATAATTCACTAAAATGATCTACAATATTATAATTAATATTATCAAAGTACTTACTATTATACTTCCTCTTTTAATTGCTGTGGCTTATATGACATTGGCTGAAAGGAAGGTAATGGCTGCTATGCAGCGAAGAAAAGGACCAAATGTTGTAGGTATCTTTGGTCTTTTGCAGCCTTTAGCTGATGGCTTAAAGTTATTTTCAAAAGAAACTATATTACCTTCTAGTGCTAATATTTTAATTTTTTTAGCTGCCCCTGTACTAACATTTTTGTTAGCCTTATTAGCATGATGTGTACTTCCATTGGATGAAGGAAAAGTTTTTTCCGACTTAAATATAGGTGTTCTTTACATACTGGCTATTTCTTCTTTAGGTGTTTATGGTATCATAACTGCCGGCTGGTCCAGTAATTCAAAATATGCTTTTTTAGGTGCCTTAAGATCAGCAGCTCAAATGGTTTCTTATGAAGTTTCTATAGGTCTTATTTTAATTAATGTATTGTTGTGCGCAGGTAGTTTAAATTTAACGCAAATAGTCCTTGCTCAACAAAACATATGATATATTATTCCTTTGTTTCCTATATTTGTTATGTTCTATATTTCTATTTTAGCTGAAACTAATAGGGCACCTTTTGACTTGCCTGAAGCTGAAGCTGAACTTGTAGCAGGTTACAATGTAGAGTACTCTGCTATGGGTTTTGCATTGTTCTTCTTAGGCGAATATGCAAACATGATACTTATGTGCAGTCTAACGACAATTTTTTTTTTCGGCGGCTGATTACCTTTGTTTAATATTATTCCTTTATACTGAATTCCTCCAGTACTTTGATTTGGTTTAAAAACAACTTTACTCTTGTTTGGTTTTATTTGAGTACGCGCAGCATTTCCACGATACAGATATGATCAATTAATGCGTTTAGGTTGAAAAATATTTTTACCTTTATCCTTAGGTTGAGTACTTTTAGTATCAGGTGTGCTTTTCTCTTTTGACTGATTACCATAAATAAATGAACGTAATTTATAACGAATATTCCGCTATTTTGATTTTTTTTACTTTAGCATTTTTAATTTCTTTAATTATATTAATACTTTCTTACACGCTAAACCCGCAACAAGATGATCAAGAAAAAGTGAGTGCATACGAATGCGGTTTTAATCCTTTTGATGATGCTAGAGCAACGTTTGACGTTAGATTTTATTTAGTCGCTATTCTTTTTTTAATATTTGATTTAGAAATAAGTTTCTTATTTCCTTGATCATTAGTTTTAGGTCAACTGTCTTTTTTTGGTTTTTGATCAATGATTCTTTTTTTGGTTATACTAACATTAGGATTTATTTATGAGTGGAAGAAAGGAGCTTTAGAATGAGAATAATTAAAAGATTTACTAGAGATTTTTAATTCAATAACATAATACAAAATGAACGTAACTTTACAAAGTGCAAAAATGATAGGAGCAGGATTAGCTACTATAGGTTTAACAGGAGTTGGGGCAGGAGTTGGAATAGTCTTTGGATCGTTAGTAATTGCTTACTCACGTAATCCTTCTTTAAAAAACGAGCTATTTGGTTACACTATTTTAGGATTTGCTTTAACTGAAGCAATAGCTTTATTTGCTCTCATGATGGCTTTTTTGATTTTATTTACTTAATTTACTTTAATTATTTGGGCGTTTAAATTATACGCCCAACTTACGAATATATTATGACAAGTACAACTCTTTTTTGGATTTTTTCAATTATTTCTTTATTATCTGCTTGTATGGTGGTAAGTCTTTCCAATGCTGTATATTCAGTGCTTTTCTTGATTATTGTGTTTTGTAACACTGCTAGCATTTTATTACTATTAGGGGCTGAATTCTTATCATTTTTATTTTTAATAGTATACGTAGGTGCAATTGCTGTTTTATTTTTATTTGTAGTTATGATGTTAAATGTCAAAACAGATAATATAAAAGTTAACTATGGTACTATTTTTTTTATCGGCGTTTTTGTAAGTTTAATTCTTTTTATTCAAACCTGATCTGCATTTCAGTTGAATTTTGAAGCTTACGCTAATATGGATATATCCTTACTAAATAGTAATTTTCCTACAATAACTTCTTGGATCCTAGAAAAAAATTTACCTTCAAATACAGAAAGCATAGGATTAATTTTATATACTTCGTATAGTTTAATATTTATTATGTGCGCTTTCATATTACTTTTAGCTATGATAGGTTCTATTGTATTAACGATGAATCAGCGTACTAACGTAAAAAAGCAGCAGATTTCGTTACAATTATATAGAAACCAAAGTAAAGTAGTACGTTTTTTAGATTTTAGAAAATCCTAGTTAACTTGCGGATATAGATGAATAGGTACATCAGTAATTTTCCAAGTTAAAAGTTATGGGTTCGAATCCCATTATCCGCTTAAATTAAGAGAGAATAGCTCAATAGGTAGAGCAATAGTTTTCAAAACTAGAAGTTAAAAGTTCAAGTCTTTTTTCTCTTGCTTGCGACAAAGTTGTTTGTATTGTATTGCGCAATACAATACAAACAACTTTGTCATAAACAAGAGAAGCATTTTTTATTTGACAAGTATTTATTTTTTATTAGTCTTGGTTATTTAATCTAATTTTTTAGTACGCACGGAATTAATCTAAAAGTTCTCTAACATTTCAAAGAACATAAATTTGAAGACTTTTAGTATTAAATTAAATAGTTAATTAATTTAACACTTTTTGACATTAATTATTGTCATTGACTGAGATTAGCTTCAATTGAACTTGCTAACTTTTGAGGCTTTCAAACTAGTTTTTCTTTGCTCTTCTATACTAAATTTATGCGCTATTTGGTTATCAATTATCTTGTGGTCACATATAGCATACTGTTGTAATTTTAAGAAAATTTAATAGTAAACTTCATAAATATAGATTGTCCGATTTATATACTCTTTCCATAGAATTTAAGTTATTATTAAGTTTAATAAATATAAGTTCTTAAATGGCTAAAGTGTTTATAAGCAATAAACTATTCAATTCTTTTTAAAAGGTATCAAAACAAAACTACGCCCATATGGGGTTTATTTTTATTTTTTATACCCATAAATAATTGATGTTGTTTTACGTATCGATCAAATTTTATACTTTCATAAAATAAGACTTTTCAATTTTTTATTATTCAAAATCCGAAAACATTGGAGTCGTTACACCTTTTGCTATTTGTTGTCTAGGTAAAAACTCTCTTATAAATTTATTTTTTAGGACGTTACCAAAAAGAATTCGACTTTTTCACACGCAGCACATTTATGTAAAATAAGCTACCTTCTATTTCATTTTGAGACTTTTAGACTGTCCATAAATACTTAATAAATGATCAAAATGTGCTGGAGATTTTAAATTACATCGAGTGGAAAACTATAAAAAAATGTGTAATTCCTGTCACTCTTTATGTCAAGCAATAACAAGATTGTGAATATTGGTAAACTCTTTTTCTTGAGTAAATACATATACTGCTCGCAAATCGAGTAATTCAGTTATATTCGTGTATAAAATTTTGTACCCTCGAGCAAAAATAGTATAAAAACAACTGTTTTTACGCGTGTGAAAAATCCCATTGTTGTGTATTGTAATATAATAATATAACAATAAGGTAGTAGCTTTGTAATAGTAAATACAAGTCTCTAATAGCTTATAAGACACTCTACGGGAGTGTCTTATGACTTATGAGAGACTTTATATAAAATAAAAGTTGGCGTAAAAGGATTCGAACCTTTGAAATCATGGTATCAAAAACCATTGCCTTACCACTTGGCTATACGCCATAATATTTATAAGATAAAGTGGGATTCGAACCCACGGTGGATTTTTTCCACGTTAGTTTTCAAAACTAAAGCTTTAAACCGCTCAGCCATTTATCTATAGTAGTAAATTAACTAATGTCTAATACTGGTAAAGTTGTGTATTTTTAACAAAAAGTTCAACTAACTATTATCCAGTTAATCACTATATATATATAAAGTAAAGTTTCGGATGATATTTATTATCATTTCGGTTATTGCACAAGTACGGGAATAGGACTTGAACCTATATTTTTAGATCATGAGCCTAATGAGTTAACCTTTTACTCTATCCCGTGAAAAAATTAATCGACTTTGTAATTTAATAAGAACTTTTCTATTTGGCCTAGACTTGGTAAAATAATTAAAAAATAAAAAAAATAAAAAAAACTAGCTATTTGGCCTATAATTATATAAGGATCTTCTACGGGCATACCACCTATTCAACCTAATATTAAACAACAAGCAACCATACCTCAGTATAAAAGGCGATATATAGGTCTAAAACGTGAACTTCTAATTTCTGTACTATGAATTCATGGTAATAATGCTAATACAATTATAGCAAAAATCATGCAAATAACACCACCTAGTTTATGCGGTATACTTCTTAAAATAGCATAAAAAGGCAAAAAATATCATTCTGGTACAATATGCGCTGGAGTTACCATAGGATTTGCTTCAATATAGTTATCAGGATGTCCTAATAAGTTGGGCGAAAAATATACAAAAAAAGCAAAAAATATTATAAAAGATACGATACCTAACAAATCTTTTACAATGAAATAAGGGTACATAGGTACTTTATCGCTACTTGCGTCAATTCCTAACGGATTTCCTGAACCTTCTTGATGTAAAGCTGCTAAATGTACTAAAGAAGCTGCTGCGATTATAAAAGGTAGTAAATAATGTAAACTAAAAAAACGATTTAAAGTAGCATTATCAACGGAAAACCCGCCTCAAAGTCAAGCAACTATAGAATCTCCTACTAAAGGAACTGCAGATACTAAGTTAGTGATTACAGTAGCTCCTCACAAGCTCATTTGGCCTCAAGGCAATACATAACCTATAAATGCAGTTATTATCATTAGTAATAAAATAAGTACGCCTACTACTCAAACAAATTGTCTAGGGGCCGTATAAGAACCAAAATAGAGTCCTCTAAAAATATGTATATAAACTACAATAAAAAACATAGAAGCACCATTAGCATGTATATAGCGTAAAAGTCACCCAAAGTTAACATCACGCATAATATGTTCAACACTTATAAATGCTAAATCAACATGTGGTGTATAATGCATAGCTAAAAATATTCCTGTTACTATTTGTATTATTAAACACATAGCAGAAAGAAATCCAAAATTTCAAGCATAGTGGATATTAATTGGTGTTGGATAATCTATAAGATGATTGTTAACTATATTGAAAAGAGGTTTTTTAATTAAACGCATAGATAATATTTTTGTTTTAGTCGGACGAAGAATGGGACTCGAACCCATGGCCTACAAAGTCACAGTTTATCGCTCTACCAAACCGAGCTCTCTTCGTCTTTTTCTGAAAAATTTACGGGGAAAAAGGGACTTGAACCCTCACTCATTGATGTGACAAACCAATATTTTACCTATTAAACTATTTCCCCCCTTTTTTTTAAGATTTTATACGGACAGAGGGACTTGAACCCTCATGAATAATATTCATCAAAACCTAAACCTGACATGTCTACCATTTCCATCATATCCGTGAAAATTTTATATTGATTTTATTGGATAAAGAGGGATTCGAACCCACGGTACAAAGTTTTATACGATGATTTAGCAAACCATTGCCTTAAACCACTCAGCCATTTATCCAATAAATCTTATACTGCCCACTATCGGACTTGAACCGATAACTTAAAAAGAACAGATTTTAAATCTGTCGTGTTTACCTATTTCACCAAATGGGCAATAGAAATAAAATATATATTGTTTAGATTGGTTTTAATAAACTTTAACCACAATTAATGCTATGCTTTATTGAAGCTATAGCTTTTCCAGGGTTTAATGATTTTGGACAAGTTCGGCTACAATTCATAATTGTATGACATTTAAACAATTTAGATTTGCCTCCTAATAGCTCTAAACGATTTTGAGTATTAGTATCTCTACTATCTAATAATCATCTATAAGCTTGTAATAAAATTGCAGGACCTAAGTATTTATCATTATTTCATCAATAACTTGGACAACTAGCAGAACAACAAGCGCAAAGAATACATTCATAGATACCATTTAATTCCGATCTATCTTTTTCAGACTGCAAGTATTCTGCTTGTACATTTACTTTATTCATAAGTCAAGGTTGTATGTACTTATATTGTGCATAAAAATTGGATAAATCCGGTACTAAATCTTTTATAATGTACATATGAGGAAGTGGATAAATTGTAGTTATATTTGTTTTTGTTTTTATTGGCTGTAAACAAGCTAAAGTGTTTATCCCATTTATATTCATAGAGCAACTACCGCAAATACCTTCTCTGCATGAGCGTCTAAAAACAATGGTGGAATCTTGCTCATCTTTGATTTTTATAAGCGCATCTAAGACCATAGGGCCACAGTTTTTTGTGTGTATAGGATAAATACTAAATCGGGATTCTACTTGATTTGAAGGCGATCATCTATATATACGAAAAAATTTTAAATTTAAATTGTTATAGGGTGTCGTTTGAAAAAAGATTTTTTTAAATAATTTCATATCTAATTTGATTAATTTAATTTAAATAAAAAAGTGTTGAAAATAACAGTGATTAACTTTGCGCTTTAGCTATTACTTTGATTATATAGAAAATAATTTGTTTTAGAATATGTGTAAAATTGCTAACTAGTTTCTTTAATAAATACACATATAATTATTATTAATGTCTACTACATTGTTTATCGTTAGCTTCTATTAGTCAATATTTTGAAAACAATTGCTAATTTTAGTAAATATTAGCACAATTTATTCACCTAAGAACGGGCAAGCCCGTTCTTAAATATAAAATAAATTATTATGAACAATTCGTATCTATTTACTTACTTTTACAAGTATTGAATAATAGACCGATATATCTAGTGGTCTTCTAGAATGTTCTGGAAAAAACAAAGGTTAGTTTTATGCTTTTAAGCTGTCAGCACTTATATAATGTTAACGTGGCTACTCGGCAATGCAAAAAACAATACAACCGATGCACTATTGGTTAATATATCTCAATCCTCTCGTACTAAAGATAGACCTATTTTTTTTCTTCCCCACAACAGATAGGGTTATAGTAAAGAAATTTCTCGCGAAATTTCCTCCCACTGCAAAACCGTACGTGAAAGTCACCCTTCATACGGCTCCTCAAAATTATCTATAGGAAACTTTCGATAAATTTCCATTTAGTTTAAAACTGTCTATATTAGTCAGCTATTTAAGTATTAGCTATTTTAGAATATCTAATATTATGACAATGACTATGTACAAACCGTAGAATTTCAACACTATAGAAGAAAATTTTATACCTTGTTATTTGTATATACTACGGTCTTTTAGATTTTTATAATTGTTTTGACAGTTAAACATATTTATTATTAACAGCACTGTATTTAGCATAGTAAATAATTTTTCCATAATATGAATTACTTTATACAATTATTTTTGTAGATGAAACAATATTTTATCGATCGAAAGTAATTATCTTATTAATTAAAGCTAAAAAAGCTTATCTGAACTCTTATGTAACTTTAAAAAAGTTTATAAGTATTCTTACTTTTAGTAGAACTATAAATTGATTTAAAAGATAGTTTATGTCTAAATATTACTTTTTTTCTTTATAATGGATAAATTTTTTGTCGTTTAAATATTTTATATTAGTTTTATCTACTAGAGTTGTTTTTTCCCAAGAATTAAGTTGAGTCACTTTTTGAACAACTAAAAACTTTGTAGAGTCATGTTTTATGATTTATTTTTAATATAAATATCATAACACCTTTTTTGCTAAATTCAAAAATTGCATACTATAACTTATATAATTAAATTCTTTATTTTCCAATATATTTATTATTCTAGTTTTGGCGATGCTATTTTTTTTTAGATAAATTTGTCTACACGTCTGCGTATCCATAAGCTTTCCTTACAGCATTAGCTTTTTGTAGAATCCCAATATTAATATACTTTGACATTATAGAAGAACGCCCTTACAAAAAAATTAGTAAGGTTTATATTAATACTTACTTCGTTCCAATATTACATACATATAGTCAGTAAGCACCTCTATTCCCTCTAAAACTGGTACTCCTTTTTAATGCGGCCACATTAAATTTTACCTTCTGTCTAGAATTCACGCTATTTCGTGTTAACGGGGTAATTCTACTTATAATTAGTCCCCATTATGACATATTTAGGAAATTTTATTTCGGCTACCATAATGATAGGTTATACTTCTATAACTGCTTTTCTTGGCAGATTTACTGATTTATATATTCTCTTCAAGTTAAATATTTATAAGTAATACTTACTTGAATTTATGCCCTGCTTATACTTTGTAAATAACTATTTTCACAATGTATAGGGTACACTGTTTGTAAAACAGCTCATTGATCAGCACTTAGAGACAGTGCATAGGCCCATCTACCTTTTTAAAAGTAAACTTCCTACCTGTAATATCAGTTTAACTCTCATAAAAGAGCTAGTTATTCACAGAAAGTACATCTCTTTCTTTACTAACAACGATTCGCACCCCGACATCGAGGTATCAAACCATGGCATCGATAAGAACTCTCAACCATGATAAATCTGTTATCCCTAGAGTTTCTTTTTTCCGATAAGCGACAGTATTTCCATACATTACTGCCGGATCATTATGACCGACTCTCGTCCCGGTTTGAGTTGTAGCTCTTACCGTCAAGCAAACTTTTACCATTACGTATTATAATAGCATAAATTGCTAATTAAAATTCACTTTTGTGCACCTCCGTTACAATCTAGGAGGTCCTCGTCCCAAGTAAACTACCAGTTTTACATATTTCCTGTTTAGTAAGCAATTTTTTATGCACAAAGTAGTTTTTCAAAAATGCACAAATATGTTCCTACTTTTACTGTACTGTGAATAAAATTATTGCGACGTAAAATTATAGTTAAGAATCATAGGGTCTTTCCGTCTTGTTGTAGGATGTCTGCATTTTCACAGACAATGTAATTTCGCTGAGACTATACTAAAGACAGTGGGGTAGTCGTGACGCCATTCATGCAGGACGGAATTTACCCGCCAAGGAATTTCGCTACCTGAGGATCCTTATAGTTAAGACCGCCGTTTACTTGGGTTTATAATATATGCGTAAACACATATTTTTCACTTTCAAGCACTGGGCAGGCGTCAAACCTTATACGTCTTCTTACGAATTTGCAAAGTTTTAAGATTACGATAGGTAGATACTCGCGTATTTTCCCCCGTTTAGAACCGTACATGAAGATTACTCTTCATACGGCTCATCCATTTCAACGCTAAAAATTTTAGCGCAGCTTTAATAAGATAACGCATTCTATAAAAAATGTATCTATGTTTCTACTTATTATTAATATAATAAACTTCTTTACAACATATATTTTTATCTAAGTAAGCTATTGCTATTCTTTTGCAAACTTCTAAAAGAATACTTTTGAAATAGAACATACATAAGTTGGCAATCTTTCAATTTATGATATAAATCACTATTTCGCTTATTACTAGCGAACATTCGCTTTTTATGAGATCTTTTACCTACTGAACACTTGGATTAATTGCTTTTTCCTGAGATATTTTTATCAGTTCATTAGGCTTACCCTTTTCCCTACACATAACGTAAATCTAAATAGGTAACATTCTCTATACCGACAGTATTATGTCTAATCTATAAAATAACAAAAAGATATTTTACACTACTGCTTATTCCTATAGCTGTTTGAACAACTAACGATGACTTTCAGAATTCTGTTTTTTCGATACCTTATAACAAATGTTCACTTACGTTTTACCTATTTAGATAAGTCTAGCTTTTCTTAGTTACATCAATTAAGAAACTACATTGTCAGCAAGGCTTTATACCTTTAGATTACTCTAAACGCATACTTACTTAGACTTATATTGATTAGATAATAAAGCACTCAGTGCATTTATGTGTATAGCTTTGAAGGTCGCACTTTTTGTTAAACAGTCGCTACCCCTATTTTTTGAAACCTTAAAAGGTACTCCTTTTTGCGAACGTACGGAGTAAATTTGCCGAGTTCCTTAAGTATAGTTATCTCATTCGTCTTTATCTTCGCAATAAGTTCACCTGTGTCGGTTTTAGGTACGGTCAAACTTCATGTAGATTTTCCTGAAAAATAACTTTTAAAGTCGTCAGTTTATTGGACATAACCGTTAAAATTATTTTTTTACACAAATACTTACGTATTTTGCAAACATATGGTAAATTTTTCCTATCGAATACAGTATTCACTTTTTTCTTAAGGGCCGACTAAATCCAGTTACTTAAAATTTACTGGGAACCCTTGAACAATAGACGACCATGATTTTTTTTCAACATGGTTAACGCTACTCATGTCAGCATTAGCACTCCTGATTTTAAATATGCAATTTACCATTAACATAAAAGACTACAGGACGTTCCGCTACCATTAAGCTAATTTTAGCTTGATCCGAGGCTTCGATATATAAATTTAAGTCTCCTTACATTTTAAATGAATGAAATAAATAAAAATAATGAGCTAAAACGCTTTCTCCAATAGATGGCTGCTTCTAAGCCTACTCCGTTTATTCGTGTTATTCTTCATTTTTTCACTAATTTATAATTTTGAGATCTTAGCCATCGGTTAGGGTTGTTTCCCTTTTGACGTAAGACCTTATCGCCCAACGACTGTCTGCTGCTGAAAAAAATATAATTTGGAGTTTAATAAAATCTAGCAAAATCTAAATTTAATAAGTAGCTCTACCCACATTTTTAAAAAGCAACGTACTACTTTGATAGTTTTCGCGGAAAACCAGCTATCACCAAGTTTGATTGGACTTTCACCCCTAATCTTAAGTCATCCCCGTATTTTTCAACAGACGTGGGTTCAGTCCTCCAGTATGTTTTAAAACACCTTCAACTTGCTTAAGAATAGATCACTTGGCTTCGGGTCTAATATATGTAACTTTTAACGCCTTTGTGCTATTAAGCTTGCTACACATATTAACTTACTGACTCATTATGCAAAAGGCACTTTGTTGCTGTATTTATCAGCTTCAAATAAATATAAATTAACAAATTCAAATCTTTCCCTCACGGTACTCGTTCACTATCGATTAGAAAAGTTTCTAGCTTAGAAGATGGTACTCCTTTTTTCGTACAAAAATTAATCATACTACTTTTTGTTGTTATTAGTGTTATAAAGGACTTAACTACCTTCTTTGGATTTCAACACTTAGCTAAAGTTCGTTTTCACTCACCGTTACTTACGAATTCTCGTTTGATTTTTTTTTATGTTACTAAGATGATTCAATTCACATAATTATCTAAAAGCATATTAAATGCAAGTTTTCTTAAAGAAACTCATAGTTCATAAGCAAGTGCCTTTCTATGATGTTTCGTCGCGCGACGTCTTTGCTTTTCTATCAAGATTTCCTTTGATAACTTTTAAAATCGTTTACATTTAAGAACGG